TGGAAGATAAAAACATATTTTGAAATTGAAAATCCTTCCTCGAATTGTGCTATTTCATCAGATCCCGGATGTACTATTCTTAGAAAGCCAAGTTATATGAACCGATCCGACTGTATTCAATCTATAAAATGGAATTTTACTCTGCCTTGGAATCTATCTTCTGCATTCTGTGATCAAAGCAAAGGACAATACATATGGCTCAACAATTTGAGATTGAAAACGAAAAAAATTGTTCTGAAAATAACAGATCAATTCACTCTATCAATAACTAAGCCTAGTAAGGTTCATTATCAAATTTCTTTTGATATTGATTATAACATGAATCCATTATATGAACTCAACAAGAATGGATCGTTGAGATCGAATCGGATCTTTAACCACAGAGAGAAATTGAATAATAAATCTTTATGGGTCCTCCTTAATATTACTGATAAAGAGGATGAATATTTAGATCAAATAATCGACAAAGAATTAAGCCAAATCAATTCCAAAAATCGCTTGGAGATAGGAACCCCTCTTAACGATTATAGAACTGAAGCTTTCAATTGGTATGAATCAATTCGGTATAAGATTGCCGGGTATTCAGAAAATGCATTCAATAGATTCTATTTTATGAGCAGGTTAAGTCGCAATTTAAAGGATCAAATTCGAACAAATTGGATAGCAAATGAAAGTTTGAATAATGTAACGAAAAATACAATTGACCGGCATTCATCCAGTTGGAGAAAAAGTCAGAGAGAATGGTTCAACCATTCTATTATTCGAACGGATAAACATATCAATCGGAATTTGAATGTGTACAAATGGTCCAATCAGACCGAATACTTTATGAAATATTTGAAACATGTTTTTTCTAAACAAAACTATTTTCAAATAGTGTTCGATCCAATTGAATCATGTACTAATACTAATCAAGATTCAATTGGTTGGTCTGTAAATCCCAACAAAAAAGATTATTCAAAGTTTTCTTCCCTTTTTGAAATTACTGTGGAGATCTTAAATTCGAAGTTCGATATCATTTCGAAGTTCAATTCTAAGTTCGATATTTTCATTTCGATTTTGGATTTTCGCTTTAATGAGCTAAAAAGTCTTAATTATCAACGATTAAATGAGTTGTTGGATCCAATTGGTGCTCTAATCGTTCATTTCAAAACATTCAAACCCTTTCTTTTGGATGACCATAATCTTTCACAAAGATCAAAATTATTGATCGATGAAGGAACAATTGCACCATTTGTTCCGAATGAGATACCGATTAATCCATGGATTATTGACTTATTCGATAATGAAAAGAATCGCATGGAATCGTTCGATAACACTGATTTTTCGACGATATCCAACGATCGATACAATTGGTTGAATCCCGTGAAACTATCTGATCAGAGCTCATTGAGAGCTTCTTTTCACGGAGCAAATACGCTCCAATTTTTTGATTATTTGCATCATCCTCGGTCAAATTATAGGAAGAGATTACCTTCTTATATGGAAAGAATTAATATAAAAAGGAAGAATCTTACATATGGACAATTATTCAATCTTTTACCCATCCACAACAATCTCTCTTCTTTGCCCATTGGTGAAATAGGAACCGTTCACTCGGAGAAAGAGACTATTTCATTCATCAAGTCACAAGTATCTAACATATTATTACCTAAATATTTACAACGACAACGAAGTGGTGACCAAACATTTGTATTAATCTATGACTTGTACAGATCCTTCAATTTACTAACTCGATTGAATCCATTCGTTCGTGACAAGAGATATCTTTCCTCGATCGAAGATATTTCTACAACGCCTTTAACAAAAGAACAAATAGTCAATTTGGAAAAAACTTTTTGCCAGTCTTTTTTCAATAGATCCGATTCAGAAGAAAACAACCTCGATCAGTACCTTAAAAAGAGTTTCAGTTCAAACACGGGTCTTATTGAAACTCAATCTTATAAAGATGATTTACTATCCGAAATATTTCCCAAAAATAACCAGGAAATGTTTCATCGTATTCAAGATTGGTTTGTAACCGAAAGTTTTCAAAACATAATTGGAAACGAAGGCATAGATGGGAGGAGTACCGTTTCCAATTCATCTCAAGAGGAACGGAATATTCTACCATCACCGCGTTTTAATGAATGTGTTAAGAAACAGGAGATGTATAGGTTCTATCGAATAGATAGTATTTTTTCAAAATGGGATTTGTTCAAAAAATATATGCCATGGTTTTTTACTTCTGCATGGTGTAAATATATTGAAAATATTCTTTTAGATACTCTTCCGGAGATATTACTACATGGCAGTAATCCATTTGTATCGATTTTGCGAGATAGTCAGCATAATATTATGCATAAATTGAATTTATTGTGGGAACCTATACAATGGAAATTGAGAACGAATCTTTTCAAATTGATTTTTAGATTCAGAACGAATCTTCTGAATAATTTTTTGTTTCTAAATAATCCTTTGGATTCTGCTTTATCTTCCTGCGAGGATTTTTTAATAGAAGAAACTAATTCATCAGTTCCATTAATATGGGCACATCTGAGATTATTAAATGCTCGGGGGTATGAATATTGGATTCTTATCCCTTTTGTCGTCTTTTTTGGGTATTGTGTTCTTCAATATTTTCAAGTGATTTCCTTAATCTTTATCAAATTAAAGATAGACTTTGAACTCATCAAGTATTTAAAGGATCCGTCGTACGTGATAGAGTTGCAAAAAATGACTCTCTTGTTCTCTGATATAGGGGACACATCCAGCTCTTCTTCTATCAAGAGGAAGATGAAGAATAGAAAGCTTAATTTGCCCATAACTAGAATAAAAGAGTTGAACAGATGGTGTTCCAGCATGGATATATCCGAAAAAGAGATAGAATTACTAGTTCAGTTTCTAATGACAGGAAGAAACATTTCTCAATATGGATTGAATTTTACTTACAGTCAGAATTTCAAGAAGGAACCGGGTTCTCTAATCACTGGACAGCCGGGAATTATTTACTTACAATATGTGGCCTACACTTATCAAAAAGATCTAATGAATTACGAGTTTGATCAATTTTGTTTAACAGAAAGATCGGTATTCCTTGCTTTTTGTCAGAAGATTACCTCTTCACAAATATTTATTCAAACCAATCCCGCATTGAATATAACCCCTTTCTCACTCCACTCAGGATCATTACTTTCCAAAGGGATTTTACTGATAGCTCCTATAGAAACTGGTCAATCCTGTTTGGTCAAAAGTATAGCAACAGACTCTTATGTTCCTTTAATCAAAATATCTCTGGACAAGTTCTTGTCTGGTCAATATTTAAATTACCCTGATACTCAAAGTATTGATCCTGATTTTGATAATTTGGTGACAGAAAAAATGCAACAATTCCATCTTACCTTTGAATTGGCGAAAAGAATGTCTCCTTGCATAATTTGGATTCCAAACATTCATGAACTGAATGTCAATGACCTGACTCTTGGTTTAGACTTAACTGAGTCTTTCCTTGGTTTATTACTGCACCATATCTCTAGAGATAAAGATTCTCTTAGAAATATTCTTGTTATTGCTTCGACTCATATCCCCCAAAAAGTGGATCCAGCTCTAATATCTCCAAATCGATTAGATAGATCGATCAATATTCGAATGCTTGTTAACCTACAACGACGAATGGTACTTCCTATTCTTTTAGGTATGAAAGGGTTCTACTCGGAAAAAGAGTGGTCCTCTTCCAATGAATGTGCATCTAGAACCATAGGTTGTGATGCACGAGATCTAACAGCACTGGTCAATGAAGCCTTATTAATTAGTATTACCCGAAAGAAATCAGTTATAGACACTAATACAATTCGATTAGCTCTTCATAAGCAAATTTCGAATTCTAAATCTATGGATGGATCCGATCAAAATGACAAAATACTTATCTACAAGGTAGGAAAGGCTGTTATACAAAATACACTTCGAAGGAATTCTCCCATGAATTCTCTATCTACCAAAAAGGAATTATGGAAGAAAAGGTTTTCTTATTTGTCCGAATGGTATTTAGAACCTTCGATTGCCGAAACAACTATGAAGGAATTAACTATACTCCCCCATATTTTGGGTTGCTTGGCCGGATCAGCGGCTCGAGATTCTTGGTCTATATCGGAACGAAATAGAGAGAATTGGATTCCTCTAGATAGATTCGCTGAGCATGATTTTTATCTAGCTTCTAGTCTTTTAGAAAGTCTTCTGGTGGAGTTTCCATGGTCAGGAATATGTCGGGGTAAGTCCGATAAGGATCAAATTACATTTGTTCCTCAGCCCAAAACGAGAAATAATCTAGATATTATACGATTTCTGAAAGAATATGAATTGAAGTTTATACAAGAAACTCTCGGCGCAAAACAAATGGATAGGGATACGGATGAAGAATTGATCAGTAAAGTAGTTTGGGCTCCTAGGATCTGGCGTCTTAGTTTTTTTCGCAGTAATCGATTCGATCGTACAATAAGACCCAATGAGTTGGGATCTTCGTATAAGTTCGGATCGGTTAAAGAAAAGCAGAGAGGAAGATCTCAAATTTCTATAGAATATTCGATGCAATATAAACCCTCCAAGAAACCATTGTTCTTTTTAGGAAGACGATTTCTTTGGGATTCCTTCCTATTTCAAGAGCAGCGCCTTGTGTTTTCACGCCGAGAATTTTTCGCAAATGAAGAACTGCTAAAAAGGCTTTATATTACTCATAGTTCAATGAGAAGAGCATCAAAATATGGTTTTTTCCCTAAAAAAAGTCTCCAAGGTACTTTTCGTAGATATAATTCAAAATCCATGACCAATTCGGTTTTTATAATGAATGAGTGGAAACCTATAGGAAAGGAACATATCGAGGATTTCAAACGCATTCAAGCAATTAGTATCCAATTGGAACGTATGCAGCCATATTCTCCTCTATTTACATATCAACGTTGGTTGATCGAAAATCCGAGAGAAAAGGTTGACCGCTTCGAATCGTTAATTCATCGCCAAAGATGGCTCGGAACCAATAGTTTATTATCTAATGAATCTTTTCTTTATAATACTCTATCCGAGAGTTATCAATATTTATCAAATCTGTTCCTATCTAACAGAATGTTATTGGATCAACTGACAAAGACATTGTTGGATAAGAAATGTCTTTTTCCAAATGAAATTGAACACTCAATTCATACAACAGGATTCAAATTTAACATCAGCCGGGAGAATCTGTAATCATCGATGAAAGAGCAATGGAATATGGAAGTAAGTAAAACAAAATGAACCGGGCAGTAGGGTCGTGGAAACCAATGAGAAGTTCTACATATGCTCCGATTTAAGATCCTATAAGAAATCCTTTCCTGGTATTGTCCAAGAATAGTAAGTATTTAGAGGAAAAAAAAAAGACTTGATAGATCTTTAATTTTAAGATAGGTTTCTCACTCCGAGATCTCGACCATGTAAGAGTAAGCATGGTAAGGACTAGAGTCACAGGATCCAACGTAAATAGAGTGTTTAGGTTCGGTTGCAACCCCCGGATCTTGCAAGATCTTGAGAGGGGTATATGGTCAATCTATGTATCTTGCAAGACCTTAACAGATTCTTCTCAATCTGTGTCCTTAATGAAATATACTTCATAATACGAGGGTGGACCATTTCGGAAATGAAATAGAGAAGATCGCCAAGATCCTGCCTGTGATCCACTGTCCTATTCTAACAGCTTTAACTTGTAGGTAATTGTCGGAATACCTCGTATCAACAGATACGAAGGAAATCTATCCCAGTCTATTGAGAGATTCTCATACGAGATTTGCCATTGGATTGCTCATTCAATAAGCATGATAAATTTTATGCCTTGAAGAGGACTCGAACCTCCACGCTATTAAGCACGAGATTTTGAGTCTCGCGTGTCTACCATTTCACCATCAAGGCATCCCGAAAGTGAATCCTATTCCATGAATAGGATTCATATATATATTGAACATATCGGGATATGTTCAATATATATAGAATATATGTAAGAGATAGCGTATTGGAGTATTGATATCGATCGGTCGTATAGGTTCATAATATAGAATCCAATTCTTTTTCTTTTTACTTTCATTATTTGGAGGATATTTCATATACATAAAGAAGATGACTGAACATCTTTTCTTTTTCGATTTAATAGAAGCCTAAAGAATTTAATATGGTACCAAATAACAATATGTAAAGAACAGGTTCGACCCTATTATATCTATTCCTGAATAGAACGGAGCGGCCAGATATCCATATTTCAATAGATAGATCTCTATGTGCATATATATCCATTGCCATGCGTTCGTTCGATGAAGATAGGAACGAACATCGAAGATTCGATTCAAGCGGCTGGAGCAGCTATTTTCGGAGCGAAAGAAAAGCAACGACTGGAATGGGAGAATTGTTGAAAGGAGGATCCCTCACTCCTTTCTCTCATTCAGAACCGTGCATGGGACTCGAATCTCGCACGGTTCCTAAGTGATAAAGAAGGAATAACATAATTATCTGATTCCTTTTTTATTACCTTCCTCGCGTATGTATGTATAAGACCAAATCTATTCAATCAATAGAAAGTATTACCAATCCCTCTTACAAAATCTCTTTGTTAATTCAAAGATATTAGTTGTTTCTGACCTTGCTTTACCTTAATTGTTATTTTGACAAAAAATATTTGAAAAAACCTTTTTTTCGGTAAAAGTGATGTCTTGGTCCGAGTGGGGGTAGGGATAACAGTCCTTTTCTTTATCTTTTCCACATGTCCATAGAGTTTTGAGAGATATAAAAATTGATAAAAAAGAAAGATATCTATTCACTCTATTTTATTATAGAGGTAATAATTTGTAGAACGAATCGCACTCCTTCATATACGTAAAGGGTCCATTGATGTAAAGGAACTGGAGAAAGTTCGAATCCAATTCCTACAGTTATGGATATAAGAGCAATCCAAATTCCTGGAGAGTTCTAAATTTGTGTATCTATTAGACCATTAACTATTTATTGAAGCTCAATCTCTCCCCCGGATAGACCATATAGCCAAGAAAGACCATAGACCAGAATGGAAAAACTTGCCCCACCCATAAGTAAATATTTCATAGTAGCCTCATTGGGTTGGAGCGTACATCTCTCTTAGTATATCAATATAATAGATAAGAACATGAACTGAAACATTCTGAAGCTATCAAGCCATTAGCACCACGTAAAAACATTCCTCCTAGAGCAGCTGTTAATATGAATAAAAGAAACTCTGTTATAGCCATTTCTGTACATTGAATGTACTCCACGGATAGAGGAACACATAGAGTTGAACGTAGTAAATTGATGAATCGAAATATTTCGTTTCGTTTCAATTGTTCGTTCGGAAATGACCCAAAGAGCTGATAATAGGTTCTTCTCTCCATCGAAATGATAAGACCGCTATGCTTATTACTAAACTTTTTAAGAGATGAAATAGGACCAAGCTATATCTTCTTGATCAGGGATTAAATTGATCATCAAGAATTAGGCCGAGAATCAGGATACATTCTGGCCGGGGAAAGATAACTTCCATGGAAGAAAAGCAAATGAAACTCTTTCAAATGATCTCAGGGTATAATTGAAAATGAAGTTTTCACTTTGTACATGCCAGATCATGAATTAGTAATTTCATTCAATCTCTGAAAGAGTAGAAATATGTTCCAACTTCCAATTTTCGGAATAGGAGATTTACATAATCCTCATGAATAGGATCGAATATTCCTCCATAATCTATCTCCTTATTCCTTAAGGAAGCCTTCCCAAGAGGACTTAGTTGATCTATCTATGATTTATGTTCCTTCTTCTTTTTTCTCTTTTGTTCCGATAAAATGGATCCATCCCGATCCGAACGGGAATCAATTTATAATTTATCAGGATATGTAAATCAACTATATAGATAGGTAGATCTCGCTCGATCCTTTTTATTAATTAACGGAAATGTGCAAAAGCTCTATTGGCCTCTGCCATTCTATGGGTCTCTTCCTTTTTGCGTATAGCATTGCCATTCCCTCTGGCAGCATCCATTAATTCGTGACTCAATTTGAAATCCATATTTCGACCCGGACGTTTTCGAGATGCCCCTAATAACCAACGAATGGCAAGTACTTTTCCTTGTGTAGATCTTATCTCGATGGGAACTCGATAAGTTGATCCACCCACACGTCTTGCTTTTACTGTGACATTGGGAGTTACTCTACGTATTGCTTGGCGTAGAACAGATAGTGGATTTTTCTCTGTCTTTTGTTGAATATTTTTGATGGCTCGATAAAGAATTCGATAAGCCAATGATTTTTTCCCGTTTTTAAGAATACGGTTAACCACCATGTTAACTAATCGATTATGATAAATAGGATCGGATTTTGCAGTTTTTTTTTCTGCAGTACTTCGCCGTGACATGAGTGTGAAAAAGGTTCAAGAATCTATTTCATAAAGGCTGAATGAAAATAAATCATTTATTTTGGCTTTTTGACTCCATATTGTAGGGTGGATCTCTAAAGGTATGAAAGATCTCCCTCCAAACCGTACATACGACTTTCGTCGAATACGGCTTTCCACATGATTATATCTGCATAGATGAGATATATTCTTTATGCATATAATTCTGTTTACTCACTCTCGATTGAGTATCCGTTCCCTTTCTTTCTTTTGCTATGATTGGAAATCCTGTATTTTACATATCTATACGATCAAGTCCTTAGGTTTACAAAATAGTGTATAAAAAAAGTGTTTCAAATCATTGCTATTTGACTCGAACCTGTTCTAAAAAGGTCAAGGTATTTCAAATTTTCTGTTGAAACAATCAGGGAAAACTTCGAAAATGATTTCGATATTAAACCTTAGACATATAATAGTTCCAAATCTCCTAGAAAAAGAAGATCGTTTGTTTTACGGTAGCCTGCTCTAGTCCCCTTACAAAACGTTCGTTCTTAGGTTAGCCATATACTTCACATGTTCCTAGCAATTCACATGGCATCATCATGAAATGATACAAGTCTTAGATAAGTAAGAATATACAACGCACTAGAACGCCCTTGTTGACGATCTTTTACTTCGGCAGCATCTAGGGTTCCTCGAACAATGTGATATCTCACACCGGGTAAATCTTTAACCCTTCCTCCTCTTACTAATACTACAGAATGTTCTTGTAAATTATGGTCAATACCAGGTATATAAGCAGTTATTTCAAATCCAGAGGTTAATCGTACTCTGGCAACTTTACGTAAGGCAGAGTTTGGTTTTTTGGGGGTGATAGTGGAAAAGTTGACAGATAAGTTGTCTTCACTGTCACTCTACAAAACCGTACATGAGATTTGCACCTCATACGGCTTCTCGTTCGATTCTTTCGAAGTAGGATAAATTGGATTTTTTTCGTTGTTCGAGAATATTCATATTCCCTTCCTTCATGCATTATGTCTCAAAGAGTAACTGGAACCAATTCAGTAAAACACGTTTTCGTGTTCTAACCAAACACTAATGAATCATCTTTTTTTCTTTTTTTTTTAAGATTATGCAAAATCTTCGGGATTTCTTATTCCTTCTCTATTCCCATCCTATAAGTATAGCGTCTGAAAAAATACTCTTTTGTATGAATCGACATTATTACATGCTAATTCCTTCTTGATATCTCGATATATCATTCCTCCAAATCACAAATTGGATTCGAAATTGACGGGTTAATGTGAGCTTATCCATGTGGTTATACACTGTTCGAATTCGAACAGGAATCAATTTAATGAAAGATCTTGGCTTTCGTGCTTTGGTTGGGGTTGTCCAAGATCATTTCGATGACCTATGTTGAAGAGAATCCATATCTATATGAGATATGATCGACTGTGTAAGGCCCGCAAATAGCAATCGATATGGCCAGAGAAAGTATACGGAAAAGGAAGTTCCTTTTTATCTGATTAGTCAATGATCTCGCTCGGTGAGTCTTTTCTCCTATGATGAACTGCTGGCATCAGTCCTATATCTTGTTTCTGTGGATCGGTGGAAAAAAAAGTAAGGGCTCAGCGGGAAGAGGATTGTACCACGAGAGAGCGAAGGGGTCAATCTGTTCCGAAGAGACAACATGCATTTTGGAAATGTAGTTGTACTCTCACATCGATCCAGATTCAGAAGTATTTCCATCTAGGGAAGTCAATATTTGCCCGCTAGGCAAGAGGATAGCGATGCTAGTTACAAATTATGTTCCGGTAGGATGTAAATGTATTTATATTAAGTAGTTAACGGTTGCATAGCATAGGGTCTTCTCTTTTCTGTTCTGTAATGATGGATCCCGTACGTGTTCCTGAGAAAAGGAATTTGTTCATTTTTGGGGTCTCGAAGTGGAAAAACATCGAAACTTTTGAATGGAAAGAGATATAAAAGATATAAAAGTAGATCTTATTTTTCGGAAACGGTAATATCCTTGGTGCAAGAAGAACAATTTGATCCGTATCATCTCCGTATAATCTTTACTCGATCCTGTTCTCCTTGTTTTTCCAAACAATATTAAGTCCTTTTCGCACGCACTAGTGCTAGATCGGATCAAACATGCTGAACAAAATATTTTTCATGTTAATGTAAAACTTTCTTGATCGAGATAGGTAAAATATTACCGATTTTACGGGACCATATGTTATGATTCGAATCAGTAGGAAATACTATTTTCGATAGAATTGACTCAGAAAAGTATCTAGTCTTTTCTTTCTCATTCTTTCTTTTCGTAGTAGTGTGAAAGTCTGGCTTCAAGTTGTTCGAGATAAAATAGTGGGATAGTGGTGTTGAGTCTATCGACCCTTTGGTAAGTTATTATTCATAAGTCAGTTCTCTTTCCAGATGAGGGTAGGGAAGGGATATAACTCAGCGGTAGAGTATCACCTTGACGTGGTGGAAGTCATCAGTTCGAGCCTGATTATCCCTAAACCTAATGTGAGCCCTTCTATCTATTTTTTTTTTTTATTTTATGACTCTTCGTATCGTAGGAGGCCCGTGGTATTTACATGATAGGGTATGGATGGCTATACTGGAAGTGAGCTCCGGGCCGATATGAAGCGAATGAATACAAGTTCAAGTTATGCCTAAAAACAATTCTGAATGTATGTGAGCCCTTCCATCAAACAAATTTATGTTTTGAATATTATAGCTCTCTTCACTCCAGAGGCTCGCTCGTTTCATTTACACGAACTCTTTCTTTTTCATGGTATTGAATTAGATTCATTCTCCCTGTAATTGGGGTAAAAAATAAATGAAAAAAAGAAGATCCTGGCTAATAAAATGGGAAGAGATACAAAGTTATAAATTTCTATGCAATCCATGGACCGAATCCAATTTGATGAGATTTTTAATGAAAATCCTTTCGCATCGGAAGCGCCTTATAAAGCTCTTTGACCTTAGAATTCTCAGTACGTTGCTTTTACGCGATCTACGTAAAAGAAATCCATATTTTTTGATAAAAGGTGTAGTAGTACTTACATTCTCGGTCCTCATATATCACGTCAATCATAAAAGTAGTATGATCGAGAGAAAAAATTTCTGTTTGATGAAACTATTTCCTATACATATAAACTTTATGGAACTCGGAAATGAAACATCGGAAGAATATTGAAAACCTTTAAACAAAAATTGGTTTATATTTCCGCATCTTTTCCTGTCTTTCCAATTGAAAAGATCTTACAATCGATCCATAAAGCATTCCAATCCCATTAGTTTCAATTCAGGATATGACAGGAACATTAACAAGAAGGATGAGATGATCGCGGAGAATCAAGGACCGAGTGAAACTCATTCGAAGAAGGATGAAAAAGAAAGATATTCCCTCGATATCGATCGTTATATAAATATATTCTATAAAATGGATGAGAATATATCATGGAAATTTACCTTTAAATTGAATTGGTAGATTCCATTATTATTTATTTTACGTGTTCGTCGAGAGAATGGATTGATTCAATTTGCAGCAGACTCCGATAAAGAATATGCGGAGTTCTCTACGAGAGAAATGAATAAATGAAATACATAAGATGTCTTTCACATCACAATATATGAATTAAACCCATTGTTCCTTATGGCAGTTCCAAAAAAGCGTACTTCTAGATCCAAGAAAAAAATTCGTAAAAATGTTTGGAAGGGAAAAGCATATCGGGCCGCAATAAAAGCTTTTTCTTTAGCTAAGTCTATCTCCACCGGTCATTCAAAAAGTTTTTATTGCATAGCCAATGATGATTCCTCTGGATCATCCGAATCAAAATTGAAATCAATTGATTTGGATGATCCATAGCACAACACGAGCGAATATACGACACCACCCTTCAGGACCCTGGAGAATGGTGATGCGAAATAAATCATTTTATTCGGGTACTCCAAGGGTGGTTGTACGAAAGGGACACGGTCATTAATTAGTTCCATTACAGTACTTCCCTTCAGCCAATCTGGAGAAATGGGGAATTTATAAACCATTCCTCTATTCATTCCGCCTTCCTTCCCACTGGAAAAGGATTAGAGTTCATCATTTTTTGTAAGGATCCCGAATGAACTTCAGCATTACCATTATGCTATATTTCCGGTAGCTAAACCTTATCAACATCCCAATCCATCCATTTCGATCCGAAACTAGAATCGAAACGATTTCATTTTTTATAAATAATGGTACAGAACCTACGGAATCATGCATGGGGATGATATTATTTTATGATGGAATCGCTCGTGCATTTCGTAATAGATGCAGGTTATTGCTCTATGGTGAATAATTACTAATTTGTAGTTTCAGATATCTCGATTCATTCTTCTTCTGCTTCTGCTCCTCCCAATGATTCATCCCCTTATTGGGTCTGAACCCATTCTTTCCCTCCTTTATGGTTGGATGGAAAAGAGTGCTCAATCCTTTAGGAGAACTCAAAGTCATCATCGTTATTCGTATCTCTACCATTTATAATGCGTAATGCCCAAACTATTGTAGCAGAGATACATAAAAAGAGCTGACCAAAATAAATATAGGTGCGTAATCTAGTGTAACTTTTTATCCTATTAATGAAACCCCTTTCTACATCTCAGTAACTAAAATAGGATCAATTAATTAGCAGCCTGTATATAGTCATATTAGCCCGTATGTAATATTATTGTGAGCTATCAATATATTTGGATGTCTCCCCTAAAATTGAAAAGTCCAACAGGATATTGGAGAAAAATAACACGGGAAATCATGGATCAGAAACATAGTTTCGTTCTAGATATGTATATAATCAAACCATCCAATCAAAAAGATTGAAAAGTGCTGAGCCATGTATCTCTCTTTATTGTTTGGAATCTAGCTGCTCCGACCATCGTGAACCAAAATTGAAAGATATTCTTTGTCCGATAACGCATGTTACTATTTCCTCATTCTCTTTCGGAGCAGCGGGATCTGAACCCACGACCTCCATCACCCCAAGATGGCACGCTACCAAGCTGCGCCATGCTCCGTTATAACCATCAACCAACATAAAATTGATTCAAATGTCAATGCCCCAACTTATATTTTATTTGGACATATGTTATATTCACAGATTACTCCCTCTGCTAGACACGTTCATAACATTGACGATCTGGTGTAAATAAGCTAGTATGGTCCCTACGAAGCCGCCATGGTGAAATTGGTAGACACGCTGCTCTTAGGAAGCAGTGCGAGAGCATCTCGGTTCAAATCCGAGTGGCGGCATTTTTTCAAGAAGATCTCATCAATCAATTCTTCCTATGTAGCAATATCTGTTCAATCTATTTCCATTGTGATAGATCAATCCTATCTTTCCATCATAGATCTCATTTGGGAATAAAATGAATAAATGGGTTTATTATGATATTCATAACTTTAGAACATATATTGGCTCACATCTCTTTTTCTCTTATTTTGGTTGTCACTCTCATTTATTGGGGAACCTTAGTTTATCGAATTGAAGGACTAAGTAGTTCGGGAGGAAAGGGCATGATAGTTACTTTTCTTTGTACAACGGGATTATTAATTACTCGTTGGCTCTATTCGGGACATTTACCGTTGAGTAATTTGTATGAATCATTCATGTTCCTTTCCTGGAGTTCATCCGTGCTCCATATAGTTCTAGAAGTACGGAGCCGAGATGATCGGTGGTTAGGTGCAATCACGGCGCCAAGTGCTATGTTAACTCATGGTTTTGCTACTTTAGGTCTTCCGGAGGAAATGCAACGATCCGGAATGTTAGTACCCGCGCTACAATCTCATTGGTCAATGATGCATGTAAGTATGATATTGTTCAGCTATGCAACCCTTTTATGTGGATCCCTAGCATCAATAGCTCTTCTAGTAATTATGTCCGGAGTAAATAGACAGGTTCTTCTTGGTGCGATGGACAATTTATTTTCCCGATCCATTCTTACCAATGAAAATTTTTATTCACATGAAAAACAAAAAAGTGATTTGCAATACACTTTTTCTTTTTCATCAACGAATTATCGTAAATGTCAATTGATTAAACAATTAGATAATTGGAGTTATCGTGCGATTGGTCTCGGTTTTTCTCTTTCAACCATAGGTACTCTTTCTGGAGCAATATGGGCCAATGAAGCATGGGGATCTTATTGGAGCTGGGATCCAAAAGAGACTTGGGCATTAATTACTTGGACCATATTCGCAATCTATCTGCATACTAGAATGAATAAGGGTTGGCAGGGTGAGGAACCGGCAATTGTGGCTTCTTTAGGATTTTCTATAGTTTGGATCCGTTATTTGGGGGTCAATCTATTAGGAATAGGGTTACACAGCTATGGATGGTTGGAACCATAAATGGACCGAATTCCGGGAGGGAAAAGGAAGGATAGATTCGATCCAGTTCCTTTATGTAATTGAAAATAAGTGACATCAATAACTGGTCCAAGTTATTTCAAAGATTTATTATAGAATTATGGAATCACTACTTGAAATAACTTGAACTATATTAGATCAAAATAAAAGATAAAGAATTTCATTGTTGATTCGCTCCATTCCATTAATCTCTCAAAAGAGAAAAAAGTTGGATCCATTAATTCTATTATATAGCTAACAATCCATTCGGAAAGTACAAAAATAATTTTTTGCCATTCATTTCATGGATGGAAGGATCGAGATGAACTAACTTCTACCCCATCATCCAATATAAAGAGAACTGGATCGGGATAAGCACCAATACCTATTATGGGTAGAAAGAGACAGATCAGGATTCAAATCTCTCTTGGTCCAGAATCCGTTATATGAGGGTTCGTCACATTCTAAACTTATATAGAATATTCGACGTAACATAGACAACAAGTGGATGGGAGTTAATATCGTTCCAATTGCCGCTATTGCAGTAACAATGATTCAATTTGGAAGGTCGAATAATATTTATCCAGTCATTTTTCTCGGGAAGAAAATCTAATAGATTCTGCCACAAAACCACGGATTTCCGGCAATGCAAAAGAAGACATTTAAAAACTACTGGACATAGTCTTTTAGGTATTAGCATAGCCCTACCATTTATTTCATTAAGAAGAAGAGTACGTATCCTATCGTCACTTGTTCCCGCTAAGAATGAAAGTGCCGCACCAATTGATCCATGAAAGATCATTTTCAAATGGATCCATTAAGACCTGTATCTACCATGGAACCAATAATTACAAAACCCATATGGGATACTGAAGACTATCCTCCTTTTCCAATTCCGTTGACCCAGAGAAGTTGGAGCTGCATAGACGATTTGAACCGCTCCTATGCGAAAATCAATATAAAATGAGCATGAGGTAGCAATTCTATGTTTGGATTAACCCATATCCTCCCATTTGAAATGGAACGGCTACTGAAGCATACATGTACTATAATGTGCTTACCCATGAGTATTAGGTAACCAGGTATGTAAGGGAAAAATTGGTGATTTTATTGCATAAAATGCAACGATCGAAGATTTTGAGTAACTGGCCAAGCAACTGAAATGGCCAAAGTGGTAACAAATCCCGTCAAATAGGTCCAATGGAAAGTCCGTCAATTCCCAATCTCCAATGAAAATAAATAAGATCTATCCAGTTAGACTCTTTCTTCTTTCAATCGGATCAATGAATTATCGAATTGGAAATGGTAACGGACGGAATGTATAGGTAATGAGGAAGAGTTCTAGTAAAAAAATACCTAGAGTATACCATCGGATCAGCCCCTTTATGGATGGGGAAATAATGATATTACCGAACCTGCAGATATGGGCGAACTAACAAATATTGTTGACCGAGCCAAGGTAATTCGCTCATTATAGAAATAGAAGATACTTTCCATCTCTCTCTATAAAAACCCATACTCGAAATCTTGGATTCGAGTATGGGTTTTTATCAGTGGATAAAAAAAAGAATGAAAAAATATGAGATGGATTTAACCATTTTTATTGTGCATATTGATCAGTAAGCTAGACCCATACTACGAGTTGTCTCATGCCATAAATAAACACGTACACTCAAGAAATCTGTTGGACAAGCGGATTCGCACCGCTTACAACCTACGCAGTCTTCTGTTCTTGGAGCAGAAGCAATTTGCTTAGCCTTACATCCTTCCCAAGGTATCATTTCCAATACATCTGTGGGACAAGCTCGTACGCATTGGGTACAACCAATACATGTATCATAAATTTTGACCGAATGTGCCATTGGATCTCCATTAGTTAGTAAAAAGTTTTAAATTGAATAAGATCATATATAGCCAAATCTTCTAATATATGCCCAATAAAGATGGCTAATAACGGGATATTATGAATATAAAACGAATTCTATTTGGAACCAATATGTTAAGGTTCTGTATTTTTGTCAATGGGACAAAGATATTTGTATCATTTCGATCCCTCCAAATCACCCCGAATATGGTCCAATCATGACAGGTAATTTGAATAATGAGTTTTATATGTATCAATAATGTTTTTGATCAATCGTAATACTATAGAGATTTCGATAGATTCTGGTCATATTGAATAGATATTCTGATCCCTCTCTCCAAAAATAGAAGAGAAGGGAGTTTGTGAAAAATATAGGAAGAGAGAGTTTGCGTACCGATATCCGCCATGAAAAGCTATACGACCCAACTCTAGCATAATCACTCTGCTATAGCTATCCCTTCGGGATACATATTTCCCGATCAATCTTTTCGGCGCATTTACCGTTATTGCCTCTGTGAACATAGTAACTAAATAATCCCATTGCGTTACATAGGGGAGATATTGGACTATTGTTCGGTTCTAAACAATTTTATCCCTCCCCCCCTATGTAAATAATCTGATAGAGGTTCACAGTCGATAACATCTTTACCATCTAGCAATAAGTCGAAGAACACCATCGATGGATAATGAGGATCCATACTTACCATCAGGGGGTCTTTCAGCAAGCATGGTTATATGTCACCCCTCTCCGGTTCGTTTTATAAATGATAAAAAAAGAACGACTAATCAGGATCCGGGATCTCTAAAAATTGGATTGGAATTGAAAACTTAAAAATTAACGGGTTTTTAGCCCACGAATACCCAATTTACCAATTAATTCATCGTAACGAAGTTTATCCCTCTTGTAGAGATAAACCAGAAGTTGCTTACGTTTGCTCAAAATTTTCCACAAACCCCTTTGGGATGAATAGTCTCTTCCGTGTAATTGCAGATGCTGGGTAAGTCTTAGGACCCGATTGGTTAAATAAAATACCTGAGATTCAACAGATCCTCTCTGTTTATTGGGAATAAGAGACGAACTAATGGACAAATTCTTAATCATAAAAAAACAAATTTTCCCGGAGCTGAATGGAATTTTTTTCCCGAGTCAGAAAAAAGAATTAGATCCATTCTTTCGTTTTCATGGTCCATATAATAATTCTGATTCGTTCCGACCATTTCTATTTAAGAAAAATTGGTCGGATTCTTTCTATCTTCTTGGAGGAACATCTAGTTTTGGACCTATGGCAAAATACGATACGATATGTAGAATCTTTTCACATTGATGAAATGGAACGAACAGATTGGTTCAATTTTGGCCATATCCTGAAACTCTATTGAATCAATTCTTTTTTTTTTTTTCGACGAAAACGGAATTGAAGCAAAAAATCTATCAATTGAAAGTTTGGGGATACATACGTATTCTCAACATCGCAGATCGACTCCCATCATTTGTATTGAACCAATATCTATTCATGCAAATAAGATCCTCTAATCGATAACTAGGCCAAAGAAAACGTTTAATTATTTGTGTTGTATCTACGCTAAGATGTTGGTCTCTTCCCATGAGTTCTTCGTCATTTTGTATGTCTTTTCCATTGGAAAATCCTACATGATCATTCTCCGGATCAAACCGATTCAGGATTCGAAATTCTCTACGACGTTTTGGAAGCAAAATATCTTCTAAATTGAGGGAACTAAAAATGTTTTTTCTATCCCCCAGAATTTTACCGCATTGCGCAGATCCATCATAAAGATTTCCATCTATCCACTCCCGGGCTCTATTTTGAAACTTCAATGAAATACTGACGATTTTATACATCAGGAATTCGTCATCCGGTATGCTTGATAAACGATATGGTTCGGGGACCAATATTTTTTTATTTACCGATGTTTCATTTCTATTGCTTACCTTTTTCGGAACATCCCCCTGAGGAATATTCTCTTCCGATATTTCATTTCCATTGCTTACCTTTTTCGGAACATCCCCCTGAGGAATATTCTCTTCCGATATTTCATTTCCATTGCTTACCTTTTTCGGAACATCCCCCTGAGGAATATTCTCTTCCGATATTTCATTTCCATTGCTTACCTTTTTCGGAACATCCCCCTGAGGAATATTCTCTTCCGATATTTCATTTCCATTGCTTACCTTTCTCGGAACATCCTCTTGAAGAAGATTCTCTTCCGATATTTCATTTTCATTGCTTACCTTTTTCGGAACATCCTCTTGAAGAAGATTCTCTTCCGATATTTCATTTTCATTGCTTACCTTTTTCGGAACATCCTCTTGAAGAAGATTCTCTTCCGATATGTCATTTCCATTGCTTACCTTTCTCGGAACATCCCCCTGAGGAATATTCTCTTCCGATATTTCATTTTTATTGTCCTTCTGATTCTGAAGAATAAGGAACAGTAGTTTTAGGTTAACATTTCCCTCTTGGATATTGGTCCAAATATATTGTTCCGGATCCTTAATTCCGGACATAACCCTGCCAATCTTCGACAGCTTGGATATACTTTCTTCTCCTATATCTTCTACCGCTTTGTATTGAACAAAAACTTGAGGCTTACCAGTTTTTTTCTTTTCATCAGTTTGTTTCTCTTCTACTTCACCAGTTTGTTGATCTTCTACTTTACCAGTTTGTTTCTCTTCTACTTTACCAGTTTGTTTCTCTTCTACTTTACCAGTTTGTTTCTCTTCTACTTTACCAGTTTGTTTCTCTTCTACTTTACCATATTCATCGTTCCGATTATGCTCTGTTCCTTTTTTGTTCTGAACATCTGATCTAAGACCTATTCCTTGTTTTAGAACATCTGTTTCTTCTTCCTCTATCTTTTTCCGGTCTCGTTCGTCTCGTAAAAACGATTTTCCTGGTACGGACTTCGATTTAGTGTAATATATATTCTTGATTCCCAAAAGTTCCGGGAATAACCATAATTTTAAATCTAATCCGGATCCTCTCTTCTCGATTTCCGGAGAATCCATAATGCCAACATTGTCTCTTTGCGTCTCATCAATCCCCTGCTGATTCGTAATAAGATCAGTCTTAAGATCAGTCGTAAGATCAGTCTTAAGATCAGTCTTAAGATCAGTCTTAAGATCAGTCTTAAGATCAGTCTTAAGATCAGTCTTAAGATCAGTCTTAAGATCAGTCTTAAGATCAGTCTTAAGATCAGTCTTAAGATCAGTCTTAAGATCAGTCTTCTGCCTGTCAATCATTGTTGTATGATCGTAAGTACAAGAACGTATAGCATCGTAAATATCAATAGCATCGTAAATATCAATAGTAGAACGAGGACCATTCACGAGATTGAAATCGGTACCCTTCCAATCCTCCTCGATAATATCACGAATACACTTTTCCCTGGGAATTCCTTCACGATCGGTAATATCTTGATCATCTGGTATATCAGGTTGTACTGGCGGTCCGTTAATATCCGAATCTTTTGGCGAATTGATAATATCCGAATCTTTTGGCGAATTGAGAATATCCGATGCCGAATTGAGAATATCCGATGCCGAATTGAGAATATCCGAATCTTTTGGCAAATTGAGAATATCCGATGCCGAATTGAGAATATCCGAATCTTTTGGCAAATTGAGAATATCCGATGCCGAATTGAGAATATCCGAATCTTTTGGCGAATTGATAATATCCGAATCTTTGGGCGAATTGATAATATCCGAATCTTTTGGCGAATTGAGAATATCCGAATCTTTTGGCGAATTGATAATATCCAAATCTTTCGGCAAATTGAGAATATCCGATGCCGAATTGAGAATATCCGATGCCGAATTGAGAATATCCGATGCCGAATTGAGAATATCCAAATCTTTTGTCGAATTGAGATAACTATATGATAAAAGATCGTATCTGTAACGTTTGTTTATTTTCCGAAGTAATCCCAAAGAAGGTTCCATCACAGCTGCAAATATAGAATCTTTTTGTTGTTCATAGGGAATGAATCGTTCTTCATAGCACGTACATTGCTTACTTACTATATTTCTCCATTTCTGTGGGTTTATCCTAGACCATATCTGTGGGGATAAATTGTATTGGTCAAAACATCTCAACCATTGTTTCCAGTCATTCTCCTTCAGATCTTGTGGTTTCTCGTGATCCAATATTCTTTGTATATCTAATAATTCTTTGATCTTCTTCTTGATCAAGGGATATGATGTTTGGGCTCGAGATTGTAATAAATACTTTGAATAGGACCTGTTCATTGCCCTTATCTGCCATATTTTGTGAAATACATATGCTTGGGACATTGAGAACATGTTTTGATCAGGACGAATTTCAAAATCTTGTATTTTTTCGTTGATCAAATAGTAGTTGGTAATTTGACCTCTATTTATTCTTGAAATAGAATTATTGAGAATGAATATTCGTCCGTAAATTGTTGCTATATTCCCCGTGGATCGGATCCAAGCGGATCGAATCCAAAATTTTATATTTAACCCGATGAAATGAATAACACTTGGTAAAAGATCTTGGTCCATTCTTTTGAGAAAAAGTTTCATTAATTTCATAGAATAGAACCTTTTTCGGATTAATTGGACACTTTTATTTCGAAATCGACCAGGTATTCGCCGAATCTGAACCAATCGTTTTTTTAATGTTGATCCCAATATGTTAAAACTCCCCTTCGATCCGGTATTAATCTCTGAATCCACCAGAGACATTCCAGTTATAGGAGGGCTATTTATGATCGCGATAGATTCGATCCGCTCCTTCATTGTGGTCGTCCGATCATCTGGATCTTTAACATTAATTGTTCGGGTTTCATATCCAAATTGATCATTAACTTCTGGTGAATCATTTGCACTACTCATAGGGGTAGCCTCACTCGGTAATTGATTTTGTATCCGGTCATTCAGTTCACTCTTGTCTATATATCTAACTTGTGGAACGCGTCTTATTCCTGTAGATCCAATTAATTTTCTCTTCAATTTTTGGAAGAGAATAAATTCTCTCCTCAATCCTCTTTTCACTTTTTTGAAGATGATCCATCCTCTCCTCAATCCTCTTTTCAATTTTTTGAAGATAAATTTTGTGAAGATAGGTTGAAAAAATTCGGAAAAAGGTCCTAAATTTGGGATTGGATCACCATAAGGTACGTCAGTTTCCAATCCAAGAGTTGTTAAATAACTCCAACGCAATTTGTTTTCGAATCGGAGTTTGGATCTATGCCAAGGCTTCAAACGAAAAGGAAATAGAAGCTTTATCTGCATACCATTTTGTTTCCAATTGTCTGGGAATTCTGTTTCGGAAAATTCGGCTCCATCAGGAGCGCATTTTACATGCACTTCTCTCCTCATTTCTTCCCAATCTTTGGAAAATTCGGGGACTTGAAATAGTAATATACGACCGATATTCTTGGCTATTATAAGTGATGGTAATATTATACGTTTTCTCAAAATTGATTGAGCCACTAATAATAAACCTCTTAAATGGTTCAATTCCGACCACAGTGTACATAAGGACTCAACGAGTGCCGGATTGTAGGAGGGGATGATCGGCTTCGATTCTTCGTATCTATGGATTTTCTTCTTCTGGGTTTGTTCATTCACTCTATCAGAATTTGACATGTCGTAATAATCTTTAGGATAAGCGGGTATTTCCATTCTTACCAAAAAGAAAAAGGAATGTGCATTCGGTTGCATCCTCTTCCATATCATAATTTTACGTCTTTGAGCACGTATGGATCCTCTGATTAAGTTCCGACGATAATCTGTCTCTTCAAAATAACGTTTCATAACTATTTTTCTTTCCCCAAGAGAAAAAGTCAGTGTACTTCTTACCTTTCTTGGACGAATCCTATTCTCTGTTAGTTCAGTTGTGGAACCATCATCATATTCACCTATCATCAAACCAGATGAAAATCGAGGCACATGTTTCGGAATCTCTATAATTTGGAGAAGTTCATTCAATAGTATTTCGTTGTAAAGGGTAATAAAATCTTTCGTTTGCGTTGAATCATCCGTAGATACATTCCCACGAAAATTTCGTAGTATTGTCCACTCATGTTGCGCCAAAGACTTGAAAAGGAAAATCTGTTCAGAAGTAACCTTCTGTTCCGTAGTAACAAGATCGAGAATAAATTCCCATTTTACGGTACCTGTGGGTGCAACGTTTCTACCGTCGATTTGGCTGTAAATATTAACCAAATAGTTTGTGTAGATCCGTTCATTACATGAAGCTATTTCCGGTACGATATCTATATAGGCTACTCGAAGGGCTATTTCCAACCGCAGGAAATTGATGAACAAATCATCATCTTTTGCATAGATCTCTTGAATCTGATCAGAAGGCATTTCCAACAAATCTTTTGGATAGATCAGGTTACCAAAATAAAAATCTATATTTGAAGAATCTATATTCGACAAATACTCTTCAAAGATCTTCCTTGCTTGATTTGAAATTATTCGTTCTGTTAATAGATAAAGCCGTTTCGAAATAGGTTCCACTTTGACTATTTCCGATGATTTAGTGATCGGAATGAGCGAACGACCAGTATCTGTAGGTAAGAGTTCCCAGGGTAGTCGAAAGCTTTCGTGTTCCAATTCCTGCCAATGATGAGAGATATGGTACCCATACCCAAATTGATCATTTTGGAATCCCTCTTTACAGTCTTTCATAGATACCTCTGTCAAATCCGAAAGATTTGAAATAATCGAATCGTTCAGCATTTGGGGGAACTCGAATTGGTTTATTGTTCCACGGAATGCCCCATTAAGGAATGGATCATACATTTCAGTAAAAGAATCTCCCTGAGAATTGGAGAATTGAACTCTCCTTTCCATAACATTTTCAGCAGGAGATCCATTGCTTAAAGCTTTCACTCGATCCGAAAATTCATTCCCTAAATAATCTCTTCTTCTTTTCATGGTATGGATCCACCTATGATAAGGATCCTCAGATGAGCAAGAAGTATCTAAAAGATCTCTATATTTCCCGAGCTTTTCCCCAAGGACCGATACACTAGGTAAAAACGTAAAAGAGATTCTTTGTTTTCCATCACTCAAATATGTGCCAAAAAAATATTGAGATACTTCGGTCCTCACAGGACCTAGTTGAGTAGGGCTATTCCCGATATATCGTATCGGCCGATACGCTCTATTATGATCAAAGAACATAATGGGCCATGGTTGCTTGAACCATGATAATTGTTCTTCTTTCAGAAGTCCTTTCAGTTTTTTCGGATCTATAGCCACAGAGCGGTCATCTCTAACCGCAGCCACAGAGTGATCATCTTTAGCCACAGAGTGATCATCTTTAGCCACAGAGCGGTCATCTCTAGCCGCATCCACAGAGTGATCATCTTTAGCCACAGAGTGATCATCTTTAGCCGCAGAGCGGCCATTTTTGTCACCGATGTAATCATTATTGCTTATAAGGAACGGTGATGGGGCTCTACCTAAACAGAAGAAACAATAATAAAAAAGAAGTAGACTAAAGGTTCGATGGATATAACGTCTTAATATAGTATAATCGATAGGTGAATTACGTTCTATACGTAAAGATACCGATTTTGTCAAAATTATGAATAGAATATGACCACCCAACCAACCGCAAAAACTACTTATAATAAATGAGATATTATCGCTGTAACGAAAAAGAAAGAGGTTAACCAGTCTTGTTAATACGGGATTTGCTAAAAGAATGGGATTAAACAATTGAAGAATTAGACCACCCATAAATATACTTAGAATTTTTGGATTGTTGATCGAATTTATGGGGTGCAGAGATTCAGAACTTGAAGGTTCTTTCTTAATTTGATAAAAACGAAAGAACATGTATGGTACCACTAATAAAGTTATTGCGTGAGGTTTCCACAACGCTGCATAGATGGGCGAATAGTACATGGACACAAAGACTATTAATTGTCCCATAATAGAACCACTTATAGCTATTATACCATAGAGAGTTTCTCCCAAAAAGAAAGATCTCATGGAATATATTTTAGAGGGACCAAAAGGCAATGTAGTTATAAATCCATAATATAGCCCAAATAAAATGATCGGACCTGAGACTTCTACCCATGATGATAATGGATCCCATAGTAGATCAAGTACTCTTATCATATTGAAACTCCTTTTTGATCGAAATAAAAGAATGAGAAACAGGAATAGAATAAATAGATCTGGTATCCCCCATATATATATGGGAGATACAGATAGGAATAGTTATCATTTTATACATCCATAAATTCGATTTAACAGAATAGATTCCAATATCTAACATATAGGAAATCGATTTAGAATAGATATTATAACATAACATCTGGATATATGCATATGCTATTAATACATATATTCCCTGTTATCTTATCTAGGAGTAGAAGTACTGGTATAGAACTCGTTGTTCTTTCTGACCAGGGTGGTTCGATCCAAGTTATCTAAATTTTCATTACGTCGTAGAGGGCGGGTAACCAATTCAAGTACATCTCTCGCATTGGCAAATCCATGAATCTGGGCAAAAGTAAATTCAACTGACCATTTAGTACCAATTCCTCTCGCCCCTAACGGGTTAGCATGAGCCATTCCGGTGATGGCTAAGTCGGGTTGTAGCTCGCGCATACGTCGTATCTGATTCGAATTGTCTGGTTTCTCCACAATTCGTGGTATTGGTATACACATTCTTATACATGTATCTTGTAAAAGTGCTAATTCAGCAGCTTGATACCGTTTATCCATATATGGAATACCAATTTCATAAACGATCATGCCACATCTGATTAAGAATCTTGCTAGAGATATTTCTAGCAGATTATCTCCCATGAAAAAGACAGATTTCCCGCGTACCAAATAAAGATAATCCTTTAAACTCTCCCATATCCGTTCCTCTCTTTCCTCCAGACTCTGGGTCTCAATACCAAATACAGGACAAATCTTTTCAATCCAAGCACGCGTTCCGTCCGGACCAATAGGAAAAGGAGCTACGATTAATTCACATTTTTTTCGTCTTATCAAAGTTGTTGCTGTACGACCCAGAAATGGGTTAACGCCACAAACATAAACTCCATCACCCAGTGATGGAAGATCGGCATATCTCTGAGCGGGCAACCAACCCGATACCTTGATGAATTGGCGTCTTAATTCTGTATCAAGTTGAGAGACCAAATTCGAGGGTAAAGACCCAAAAATAACTAAGGGAGGATGATTTGCATACTCCACTAATTTCTTTTCCTTCAGAAGAGGAAAAGGGAATAAATTTGTTTTTGTTATAGTTTCTTTTGATTCACCAATGGGGAATTCTTGTTCTGGACAACGATGTGCCATTACAGCTAACACAGTATCTTCCCCCTGAGTAAAAGCATAATCCAGTCCATTTGCTCTTGCCACTAGAATTGGTACTCCAATTTCATATTCCAATTTGGGTGCCATACCTTCTAAATCCATTTTTATTATTTCTGTAGTACAAGTGCCTATCCATATGATGACGCTGGGGTCTCTATCTTTTCTTATCCGAATACAAAGCGTTTTCAATTCCTCATAATCGTTCAAATGGGCCGAGATATCTCCTTCTTCTAATTCTGCCATTGCATAGCGGGGTTCTGCAAAAATCATAACTCCAAGTGCATTTTGCAGAAAATAACCACATGTTTTTGTGCCCACTACCAAAAAGAAACTGTCTTCAATCTTTTGATACAACCAAGATACACAGCTAATAGGACAAAAAGTATGATAATTACCCGTTTCACATTCAAAAGTTATAGTTTCATCAATTTTGGCCGACATAATAGGGAGGAAAAGAATAAATGGTTGAGGATAAATAAGGAAAAGAAATAATGAATAAAAAGAAGAATGAAAAGAAAGGATCGAATTTACAACGAATTGTGAATAAATTGTTGATTCTAAATCCTTGTAAACCCAAGTAAATTTTCCTGATTCTTTTTTTTCTGCCCCCCACCACCAATGGGATTTAGATAAAGATCAGAGAGTAAACTGAATAATTCCCGATCTGGAATCTCTTTTGGGACAATACCTTCTGGTTGGGATAATATTTGATCTGCTATGTCTAGATAATATTTACACACATAGTTAAGGGATGGTTCAGATCCAACCATTTCAAATAAGGTTTTACCCTTGACTCTGGAAACTCGGATATCTTCAATAATAGGTAATACTTCTATTACGGGCATTGGACAGGCTTCCACATATTTATGGATAAGATCTCTTTTAGATGTACGATTTCCAACCAAGCCTGCTAATCGGAGTGGATGTGTACGAGCTTTTTCCCTTATAGAGGCAGTAATACGATTAGCTGCAAATAATGCATCGAATCCATTATCCGTAATTATTACACAATAATCTGCATAGTTCAATGGAGCGGCAAAACCTCCACAAACCACGTCGCCTAATACATCAAATAATATAATATCATATTCGTAAAATGCATTTAATTCTTTTAACAGCTTCACAGTTTCTCCCACCACATATCCTCCACATCCGGCTCCTGCGGGTGGACCCCCTGCTTCCACACAATCCACCCCTCCATAACCCTTGTGAATTACATCTTCGGGCCAAATATCCTCATAATGATAATCCTTGGATTGTAAAGTATCTATAATTGTAGGTATTAGAAATCCTGTAAGAGTAAAAGTACTATCGTGTTTGGGATCACACCCAATCTGTAACACTTTTTGACCACGTCTCGCTAGGGCGACTGAGATATTACAACTAGTCGTTGATTTACCAATTCCGCCTTTCCCGTAAACTGCTATTTTCACCCGCCAATCCTCCTTTATCTAAATCTCAAAGTTATCTCTTTATTTCAAGGTTCTATATAATCGAATTATTACTTTTTC